TTTATAATTTTTTATAAAAATAGAATTATTTTTTGATTCTATTTTTAAAAATTTTTAAATAAATATTAAGAAAAATTTCCCAAAATTGCTCCTTACAAGTTTCCTATTTATTTTTTTTTTTAGTTCAAATTTAATCAGAAAGTTGAAAAATATTTTTATAGCTTTATTTATTATACAAGACAAAAATTACTATTAAGTTTTTTTAAAATTTTTATTTCATGTACTGGGGGGGTGGTCCTGTGTCCGGGGGTAGAAGGAGTAAGTATATATATGTAACCATTTATTCTAAATTAAGAAATTTCATTCTAAAAATATAAATATATATATGTAATCATTTATTTCAAATTAAAATATAAAATAAGTATAAATATATATATATATAATAATTTATTCCATATTAATATATTTAATATATATATATGTAATAATATATTACATATTAATATATTTAATATATATAATATATATATATGTAATAATATATTACATATTAATATATTTAATATATATAATATATATATATGTAATAATATATTACATATTAATATATTTAATATATATAATATATATATATGTAATAATATATTACATATTAATATATTTAATATGTAATATTAATATATAATTATTTATTATATACTTATTTATTTTATGAGTATATTATATATCATTACCTCCTAATAATTCTTATTTATAAGTAATACTAATTTATCATTATTTATATTCATATAATTGTTTAATTTTATTTATTATATTTAATTATATAATTTATATTTACATATTTAATATGTAATATTAATATATTATTTATTCTATTTTTAATTTTTTTTAAAAAAAGTTTTATTCTTGCTTTTTTATTTATTATTTATTTAATTTACATGATTTTTTTTTTTTCAGTAATTAGTTTTATTATTTATTATTAATAATTATTTATTGATTTAATTTTTTTTAGAAAAATATTGTGCCAGCATTCGCGGTTATACATTTTATGAAATTAAATATTTTTGGTTTTTATATTACTATTTGATTATTTTTTTTTTTATTAAGGTGAAATTTATAATAAAATTATTTTTCTTTTTTATTTATTATAAAATTTTTTTTAAAACTAGGATTAGATACCCTATTATTAATTTCTTATTTTTTTTTTCTTGATTAATATTAGTTAAGTTCTTAAAAAATCAAAGAATTTGGCGGTTAATTATATCTTTTTAGAGGAACATGTATTTTAATTGATAATCCACGATATTTTTTACCAAAATTTTTATTTGTATATCTCTATTGATAGAATATTTTTATAAAAAAAATTTTCTTTTTCTAATTTAGAATTATTTTAGGTCAAGGTGCAGTTTTATTTTGGTTTATATGTGTTACTAAGTTTTTAATTAATTTAATTTTCTTATTGAATATTTTTAGGATTTAATAGTAAATTTAATTAATTAATTATTTTGAATAAAGTTCTTATTAATGTACATATCGCCCGTCACTCCTTAATATAGGATAAGTCGTAACAAAGTAGTTTTACTGGAAAGTGAGTCTAGAATTTCAGGATGTAGCTTATTTTAAAGCTAATTATTTACATTAATTTGAAAATTATAATATTCTTTCTGATTGAATGGTTAATTTTTTTTTTTTATTTTTTTTCTTTTTAGTATTTTAATTAAATAATTTTTTTTTTTACTGAGAAGGTTTTTATTTTATAATTAAAGAATTATTAATAGTACCTTTTGTATCAGGGTAATTTAATTTATAAATTTATTTTTTTTTCCCGAAATTTAATTATTTAAGTATATATTTTTATAACTGTTGAATAATTTTTACAAATTTATATTTAATAATTAAAAGTTATTTGAATTTTTATATATCTGGTTATTAAGGATTAAGTTTAATTTTGGATTTAAGTTTTTATAAATTATAATTTTTTAATTCTTATATTAATTTGGATAATCTAATTAATTTTTTAAAATTTTATTATAAAAAGATTTTTTTTAAGTTTAATATTTTCTATTTAGTTTGTAATATTTTATTTTTATTTAATAAATTTTTTTCTTATTTAAATTTTTACTTAATTTTTTTAATTAATTTTATTTTAATAAAAATAATGAGTTAATTAGTATTTTTTGTACTTTTAGTTTTATTAATTAGACAAATTTAGCTTCCAACTGTTTATTAAAAACATTTCTTTAAGAAGTATATTTAAAGTAATTTCTGCCCTATGATTTTTAAATGGCTGCAGTATATTGACTGTACAAAGGTAGCATAATAATTTGGTTTTTAATTGGAATCTTGTATGAAAGAATACATGAGGGGCTTGTTTTATTAATTAAAATATTAAAATTTAATTTTTTAGTAAAAAAGCTAAATTTTTTTTCAGGGACGATAAGACCCTATAGAATTTAAATTTTAATTATTTTTATTAAATATTTTTTTTATTAAATATTATTTAAAATTTTAGTTGGGGTGATAAATAAATTTAATCTTTATTTTTTTTATTCATTATTATGTTTTGTTGATCCATTTTAATGATTAAAAGATAAAATTACCTTAGGGATAACAGCGTAATTTTTATTAGGAGTTCTTATCTATATAAATGTTTTCGACCTCGATGTTGAATTAAGTTAATGTTTTGGTGCAAAAGCTAGAATAAATAAGTCTGTTCGACTTTTAAAAACTTACATGATTTGAGTTTAAACCGGTGTGAGCCAGGTTGGTTTCTATCTTGAAATTTTAATTTTCTTTTAGTACGAAAGGACCAAAGAATAGTATTTAAATATTAAATATTTTTTAAGTTGATTTGGCAGATTAGTGCATTAATTTTAGATTTTAATAAAGTAATTTATATTACATTCAATAATTTATTTAATAACTTTTTTTTTTTTATTACTTATAGTTTTAGTTTCAGTTGGTTACTTTACTTTATTAGAACGTAAAGTTCTTAGATATATTCAATATCGTAAAGGTCCTAATAAAGTAGGATTTTTAGGGTTATTACAACCTTTTAGAGATGGATTTAAGCTCTTTTTAAAGGAGTATTTTTTTCCTAAAAATTGTAATTTTTTTTTTTTTTTTTTTTCTCCTTTGTTAGGATTAATTCATTCACTTTCTCTTTGAATTATTTTTCCTTTCTTAGGAAATTTAGTTTATTTAAATTTTGGTTTAATTTTTTTTTTATGTATTTTAAGTTTAGGTATTTATTTTATTATTATTATAGGTTGATCTTCTAATAGAATATATTCACTATTAGGTAGAATTCGTGGGGTTTCCCAATCAATTTCTTATGAAGTATCTTTATCAATTATTTTAATTTGTTACTTTATTTTAATTGAAGGTTATGATTTATTTAGTTTAAGAATTTTTCAAAATGGTATTTGATTTCTCTATTTTTCTTTTCCTTTATTTTTTTGTTGATTTTCTTGTTGTTTAGCTGAGAGAAATCGTTCTCCTTTCGATTTTTCTGAAGGTGAAAGAGAACTAGTTTCAGGTTTTAATATTGAATATTCCTCAATAAGTTTTTCTTATATTTTTATTTCTGAATATTGCTCTATTATTTTTATTAGAATATTTACTTGTTTAGTGTTTTTAGGAGCAAATTTTTTTAATTATACATTTTTTTTAAAAATTGTTTTTTTTTGTTTCATTTATGTCTGAATTCGTTCCTCTTTTCCTCGCTATCGTTATGATAAACTTATATATTTATCTTGAAAGTGTTATTTACCTATAAGTTTGAATTATTTATTTTTTTTTGTTTTCTTAAAAAGTTTAATTATTTATCATAAATATTTGTAAAGTTATTAAATTACTCTTTCTTATATTTTCAAAATATATGCTTTTTAATTATAAGCTAAATAACTTTTATTTAATTATAAAATCTCAAATTTTTATTAAAATTGGATTAATTACAAAGAATAAAAAGTATATTTTTGTTAAAATTTCTCCTGTTAGTAGGAATGGATCTTCAACTGGTTTTATTCCAATTCATGTTAATAACATAGATACTACAATAAATATTCAAAATAAGATTTGGTTAATTGGATAAAATGATAAAGATTTAAATTTAGATTTATGGGAAATTGGTATAGAAAAAAGAATTAATAGAGATGCTAGTAGAGCTATTACTCCTCCTAATTTATTAGGAATAGATCGTAAGATAGCATAAGCAAATAGAAAATATCATTCTGGTTGAATATGAATTGGAGTAATCATAGGATTTGCTGGAATAAAATTATCTGGGTCTGATAATATTAAAGGTTCTGTTAAGATTAGAATAATAAATAATGAGATTATTATTGAAAATCCTATAATATCTTTAATTGAATAATAAGGATGGAATGGGATTTTATCTAAGTTTGAATTAATTCCTAATGGGTTATTTGATCCTGTTGTATGAAGAAGTATTAAATGGATTAAAACTATTATTGATACAATAAATGGTAACATAAAATGTAAAGAAAAGAATCGATTAATAGTTGCATTATTTACTGAGAAACCTCCTCAAATTCATTTTACTATTATATTTCCAATATATGGGATAGCTGATATTAAATTAGTAATTACTGTTGCTCCTCAAAATGATATTTGTCCTCATGGTAAAACATATCCTAAGAATGCTGTTCCTATAAGAGTAAATAAAATTAATACTCCTATATTTCATGTTCTTTTTATTTTATAAGATCCGTAATATAATCTTCGTCAAATATGAATATATACACATATAAAGAATATTGATGCTCCATTTGCATGTATATATTTAATTATTCATCCCCCATTTACGTTTCGTATAATGTGATCAACTGAATTAAATGCCAAGTCGATGTTTTGATTGTAATGTATTGATAATAAAATTCCTGAAACTAATTGAATTATTAGGCAAATCCCTAATATAGAACCAAAATTTCATCATGAGAATAAATTAATTGGTGTGGGTAAATCAATAATTGAACTATTAATTAACTTAATTATGTTGTTTTTTCGTATAGGTTTATTCATTAATTTTTTCTTCGTAATGGTCCTAAGTTTTTTATAATTAACTTTGAAACTATAATCATAGTTATTAATAAGAAAATGATGATAAAAATTGATATATTTAAGGATTTTTTGTTAAAAAGTTTTATTATAGAGTATTTTGTTATTTCATAATTTGAATTAATTGTTTCATTTTCATTTATGAAGTTTTCAATTATATTATTTTCTAATGGAAAAACTATGATAATAATAATGGTTAAGTTAATTTTAAATTTAAATTTTTCATTGGACACTGTTCTGGTTATATATGAAAAAATAATTAATAATCCACCTACTATTATAAGAAAGAATATTATTGAAAATCAAGATGTTAATCTTAAAAAATTTATTAAAATACATATTAGTAAAGTTTTTATAATAATTAGTGTTCTAATAGATATAGGATTTTTCAATCTTATTAGTATTGTTGAATTTATAATAATTAATTTTATTAATATTAATTTGATTTCAACAAATAGTTTATTTAAAATTTAATTTTTGGGTAATTATGAAGGGTAATTTATCTTTTGTTGATGTTTTTAAGATTTTTCTAAATTTAATTTACAAAATTAATGTTTTCTTTAAACTATAAAAACTAATGAATTATTTTTTTTTTTTTGTTTTTTTTTCTAGATTAATTTCTTTATTTTTGGTTCGTAAACATATTTTGTTATGTTTAATAATGTTAGAGTTAATAGTAATTAGTATATTAATTTTAATTTATTTTTTTTTACTATTAAATATTAGCTTTATATATATTTATGTTATACTAATAAGAATATTTGTTTGTGAAGGTGTTTTAGGATTAAGATCTTTAGTTTATTTTATTCGTTTTTATGGTAATAATTATTTAAATTCTATATTTATATGATAATAATGTTTATATTTTTATCTTTGATCCTTTTTTACTCTTTTTTGGATTTATTTTCTTTTCAATTTATTATCATTTTAATAATTATAATATTTATAATAACTAATTTTTTTTCTTTTTATTGTTCTATTACTTATATTTTTGGGGTAGATTTCTATTCCTTTTGAATAATTTTTTTATTATTTTTTATTTTTTTGCTTATAATTTTATCTTTTAATTTTAAAAATTTTTTTTGTTTTTTTTTTATTAGATATTTTTTGTTATTAAGATTATTTTTTATTTTTTATAGATTAAATATTTTAATTATATATTTTTTTTTTGAGTTTAGATTAATTCCTTTGTTATTAATAATTTTTGGTTGAGGGTACCAACCAGAACGTTTAATTTCTGGTTTTTATTTATTTTTTTATACTGTCTTTTCTTCTTTTCCTTTAATAATTTTTATTATTTGGTTTTATGAATTTAACAGATTATTTTTTGATTTAAATTTAAACTTAAATTTTTCTTTTTATTTAAATATTTGTTTGATTTTTTCATTTTTAGTTAAGTTTCCTATGTTTATATTTCATTTTTGATTACCTAAAGCTCATGTCCAAGCTCCTTTATTTGGTTCAATAGTTTTAGCTGGTTTAATACTTAAAGTAGGTGGGTATGGATTAATTCGTTTTATAATTATATTTGAAGATTTATTTTTATATTATGGTTATATTTGATATTCCTTAAGACTATATGGATCTTTTCTAGTTTCTTATATTTGTTTAATTCAATCTGATGTAAAATTTATAATTGCTTATTCTTCTATTTCTCATATGGGTATATGTATTATAGGATTAATATCTTTTTATGGATTAGGTTTTTTGGGATCTTATTTAATAATGGTTTGTCATGGCTTTTGTTCTTCAGGATTATTTTGCTTAGCTAGATTTTATTATAATTTTGTTTATAGACGAAGTTTTTTTATTAATAGGGGAATAATTATTTATTTTCCTACTTTATGTATATTTTGATTTTTTTTTTGTTCAATTAATATAGGTTGTCCTCCTAGAGTAAATTTTTTATCAGAGTTTTTAATTATGAATAGAATAATTAGTTATAGAGCATGTTCTATATATTACATGTTTTTTATTTTTTTTTTTGTTTCCTGTTTTAATTTTTATATATTTAGTTATATAAATCATGGAAAGAATTATTTTTCTTTTAGATTTAATTTGGGTTTTATAGTTGATTATTTTATTGTTTTTTTTCATTTGATTTATTTAATTTTTTTTAATTTTTATTTTTTTTTTGTTTTATTTTAAATTAATTTAAGTCAATTTAGTTTAATTTTAAAATAAAGGTTTGTGGTACCTTAGATGTTATGAATTCATTTGACTTTGAAGTCTTTAATATATTTTTCTTGATCTTTTTTTTTTTTTTTTTTTTTTTTTTTTTTTTTTTTTTTTTCTATATATATAATACATTATTCTTATGTAATTTTTATTGAATACACTTTATATAATTTCAATTCTTTAAGTTTAAGTTATTTAATTTATTTAGATTGATTAAGATTGGTTTTTATCTCTGTAGTTATATTTATTTCTTCTATAGTTATTTTATATAGTTATAATTATATAGGTATAGGTAGATTTTCTTTTTATCGATTTTTTTTTATTTTAATTATATTTATTCTTAGAATAATTTTAATAATTGTTAGACCTAACTTACTTAGAATTATATTAGGTTGAGATGGTCTTGGTTTAGTATCTTATTGTTTAGTAATTTATTATATATCTATAAGGAGATATTTATCTGGTATAATTACTTGTTTAACTAATCGAATTGGTGATTTTGGTTTATTAGTTTGTTCATGTTGGTTAATTTCTTATGGATCTTGACATTTTTTATTTTATTTAGATTTTTATAATTCTTATATTTATTTTTTATTAATTTTTTCTTGTTTTACTAAAAGAGCTCAGGTTCCTTTTTCCTCTTGATTACCAATGGCTATATCTGCACCAACTCCTGTATCTTCTTTAGTTCATTCTTCTACTTTAGTTACCGCAGGTGTATATTTAATAATTCGTTTCTATTCAAATTTATTTAATTTTAATTATTTATTTATTTTTATTAGAGTAATAACTATTTTTTTTTCATCTTTTTGTTCTTTATTTGAGTTTGATTTGAGGAAAATTATTGCTTTATCTACCCTAAGACAGTTAGGTTTAATAATATTTAGTATTTTTGTTGGATTAACAGATTTTTGTTTTTTTCATTTAGTTACTCATGCAATGTTTAAGTCTTTAATATTTCTTTGTTCTGGTATTTTTATTTATTATATAAATGATAATCAAGATATTCGCTTTTTAGGTTGTTTAAATTTATTAATGCCTTTTACTTGTTCTTGTTTTAATATTTCAAATATTTGTTTATGTGGAATTCCTTTTTTATCTGGTTTTTATTCTAAGGATCTAATTTTTGAATCTTTTAGACTTTTTTCTTATAGATTTTTTCTATATTGTTTTTTTTATATGTCTATTGGTATAACTTGTTTATATTCTATTCGTTTATTTTATTATTGTATAATTTCTTCTTTTTCTCTTGGTTTTTATATTGTTTTTTATGATTATTTTAATTGAATAAAATTAAGAATTTTGTTTTTATCTTTTATATCAATTTTTTTTGGTTCTTTTTTAGTTTGGTTATTTGACTTTAATTTATATTTTATTTATTTACCTTTAAATATAAAGTTATTTTCAATTTTTTTTATTTTTATGGGGTTATTTTTTGGGTATGAATTATGTTTAATAAAGTCTTATTTTTTTATAAATTTATTTTATTATAATTTTGGTTTTATAATTTATATATCTAGATATATATGGTTTTTTTATTATTTTTTATATACTATTTTTTTTTCTTTAAATAATTCTTTACTTAATTGAGGTGAATATTATGGTTTTTCTGGTTTAATATATTTATTAAATGAATTTAGATATTTATTTTTTAAGTATTCTTTAAATAGGTATAATCTTTTTATTTTTATTTTTATGTTTTATTTTCTTTTTTTTATTTAGTTTTTATAGTTTATATAGAATATAGTATTGAAGCTACTAAGGTAAATATTTTTTAAAAACATATTCATTCATAAGTGTAAAATTCTTTTTTTTTATTGAAAATAAAATGTTTTTTATAAACTATATGAATATTAAGAGATAAACGGATTTAAACCGCTTTTAAAATTAGTTAGCAGCTATTTTAATTTCTAGATCTCTTTTAATTGGAAAAACATTTTTCTTATTAACAATAAGATGCCTCTATCTTTGGCTTCAATTAAAACATGGAGAACTAACTCTTATATTAGGTCGAAACTAATTGTAATTTTACTTCTTTGTTAAAGTTAGTTTTTTAACACCTTCTAATTGCAAATTAGATATTATATTTAACTATAACTCTATTTAGTTCATTTTAATATTCCATTGTATCATTCGTGATATAGTCCTATAATTAAAATTAATATAATTATAAATGATGTTAATATTCATGATTTTATTATTGAGAATTTTATAGTTAAAATAATAGGTATGATAATGATAATTTCGATATCAAAAATTAGAAATATTATTCCAATAATAAAAAAGTGAGATGAAAATGGTAAACGTTTATTTGACATTGAGTTAAATCCGCATTCAAATGGTGTTATTTTATTTTTATTTTTTTTTTTTTTTTTTATAACTATTATAATAATTATAGTTAATAAATAAATTACAATTATAATTGTTGAACAAAATGTTATGATTAATAAGATTATTCATTTTTGAAAACTTTAAAGTTGGAAGCTTTATGTACTTTATATACTAAATGAATATATTCCTCATCAATAAACTGAAATATAAAGTATTAATCAGACTACATCTACAAAATGTCAATATCAAGCTGAAGATTCAAAACCTACTATATGTATTCTTGAGAAATGTAAGTTTTTTATTCGAATGGTTGATGTAATTAAGAATATTGTTCCAATAATAACATGAATTCCATGGAATCCAGTTATTAAAAAAAATGTTGATCCAAATACTGAGTCTGAAATTGAAAATCTACATTCTATATATTCATACAATTGAATTATTGAAAAATATATTCCTAGAAAAATTGTAATAATTATTCTTTTTATTGTTTGATTAAATATTTTTATTAAAATTCCATGATGAGCTCATGTAATTGAAATTCCTGATGAAATTAAGATAATAGTATTTAATAATGGGATACTTATAGGTTTTATAGGTTCAATTCCTATTGGAGGTCAATTTAATCCAATTTCAATTCTTGGTGATATTCTTATGTGAAAGAATGCTCAGAAAAATGATGTAAAAAAAAGGATTTCTGATAAAATAAATAATATTATTCCTCACTTTATTATTTTAATAATTTTTTTATTATGATTACCTTGATATGTTGATTCTCGAGTAATATCTCGTCATCATTGGAATGATGTTAATAAAATTAATGTAATTCCTAATAATATTGTATTAAATTCTATTTTGTGTATTCATTTAATTGATCCTAATGCTAATGAAAATATTCTTATAGAAGTTAGAATAGGTCAAGGTCTATTATTAACTATATGAAATTTGTGGTTATTCATTTTATACTTCTCTGGAGTATAATGTTATTAAGGTTATAAACACATAAGATTGAATTATTGATACTGCTAATTCAAATACTATTATAAATAATATTACAATTATAAATATTAACATATTTTTTTCTCCTAAAAGACTAAATAATAAGTGTCCTGCAATTATATTTGCTGATAATCGAATAGCTAATGAGTATGGTCGAATTAAATTTCTTGTAAGTTCAATTAAAATTATTAAAGGTATAATCATTTTTGGTGTATTTTTTGGTAACATATTTGTTAATATTAATTTTGTATTTTTTTTTCATCCAAATATTATATATGAAATTCATATGGGAATTGAAAGTGATAGTGAAAATACTATATGGGATGATGATGTAAATACATAAGGTAGTAAACCTATTAAATTATTAATTAAAATTAAAATTATTATTGAAATTAGTAAAATTTTAATTGACTTATATTTTGTGTTTATTTTTATTTCTCTGTTTATAAATTTGAATAAATAATTTAAAATAGTTTCTTGAGTATTGTTTTTTTTTCAAAATTTTTTAGGTAAAATTAATAAAAATAATAATGTTCTAATTCAATTTATTGATAATTTTCCTGTGCATGGGTCGAATGTTGAAAAAAGATTTATTATCATTTTCATAATATTTTTATTTTTAATTTTTTTTTAATATTTAATTTAGAGTTTTTTTTAAAAAATGTTATTGTTATTAAAATAAATATTAGAATTAGAAATTGTATTATTATTGATGATCATCAAATTGGTGATATTTGTGGCAAAAATTATATTTATATAACTTTAATTTGACAAATTAATGTTTTTAATTAAACTAAATTTTTTTTCATTAAGAGTAATTGCTAATTTACTATAATTTGGTTTAAGAGACCAATTCTTGCTTTAAAGATTCTTAATGAATAATTTTTTATTCATTTAATAAAGTATTTTAAATTAATTCTTTCAATTATAATAGGTATAAATCTATGGTTTGCTCCACAAATTTCTGAGCATTGTCCAAAATAAATTCCTGGTCGAGATAGAAATATTCTTCCTTGGTTTATTCGTCCTGGTAATGAATCAATCTTAATTCCTAGCGATTGGATTGTTCAAGAGTGAATAACATCTGAAGATGTTGTAATTAATCGAATTTTAGTTTTTATAGGGAGAATTATTTTATTATCTGTTTCTAAAATTCGAATTGATTTTATATTTGTAGGTTTTATATAAGAGTCAAAATCAATTTTTTTTATATCTGAATATTCATAAGATCAAAATCATTGATGACCAATTGCTTTAAATGTAATTATAGGTTCTGATATTTCTTCAATTAAATAAAGAATTCGAATTGAGGGTATTGCTACTAATAAAAGGAAAAATGCTGGTAAAATAGTTCAAATCATTTCAATTATTTGTTCTTGGTAAATTATTAAGTTTGTTAATTTATTGGTTATAATGAATGTCATAATATATATTACTATTATTGTAATTATTATAATTACTATTATGGTGTGATCATGAAATATAATTATTTGTTCTATAGATGGTGATAATGGGTCTATGAATGATATTCCTTTTCATTTAATTTTTAATAAAATAAAGTATATTTATATATGAATTTTAAGTTCATTGCACTTTTTCTGCCATATTAAAATTTTGTTAAAAATGGGATTTCATAGAAAGAATGTTCTTGAGGAGGTAATTTTTGTAATCATTCAATTGATGAGTTATTATTATATAGGAATAATGGAATTCGTTTTACAATTATTCTTTCTCATATGTTAAAAATTAATATTATAATTCTAATTATTGAAATTATACTTCCTATAGATGATAAAATATTTCATATTGATATAGAGTCTTGAAAATCAGAATACCGTCGAGGTATTCCATTAAGTCCTAATATATGTTGTGGGAAAAATGTTAGATTTACTCCAATAAATATAGTTGAAAATTGAATTTTTATTCATTTAGAGTTAAGTGAAGTTCCTGTAAATAGTTCAAATCATTGAGTTATTCCTGCTATAATAGCAAATACTGCTCCTATTGATAAAACATAATGAAAATGTGCTACTACATAGTATGTATCGTGTATAATAATGTCAATAGAAGAATTGGAAAGTATCATACCCGTCAATCCCCCAATTGTAAAAAGGAATACAAAACCATATGATCATAATAATGAAATTGTAGATTTTATATTTGATCCAAATATTGTTGCTAATCAGCTAAAAATTTTAATTCCTGTAGGAATAGCAATAATTATAGTTGCAGAGGTAAAATATGCTCGTGTATCTACATTTATACCTACAGTAAATATGTGATGACCTCAAACTACAAATCCTAAAATACCAATTGAAACTATTGCATAAATTATTCCTAATGATCCAAATGATTGGTTTTTTCCTGTTTCTTTATTAATAATATGTGAAATAATACCAAATCCTGGTAAAATTAGAATATATACTTCTGGATGACCAAAGAATCAAAATAAGTGTTGATAAAGGATTGGATCACCTCCTCCTGAGGGGTCAAAAAATGATGTATTTAGATTTCGATCTGTTAATAATATTGTAATAGCTCCAGCTAATACTGGTAATGATAAAATTAAAAGAAATGCTGTAATTAAAACTGATCATACAAATAATTGTATTTGTTCAATTTTTATGTTTATTCTTCGTATATTTAAAATTGTTGAAATAAAATTAATTGCTCCTAAAATTGATGAAATTCCAGCTAAATGAAGTGAAAAAATTGATATATCTACTCTAGGTCCTGAGTGAGCTGAGTTTATAGAAAGAGGTGGGTATACTGTTCAACCAGTTCCAGAACCTATTTCTGTAATTGATCTACATAGTATTAAGGTTAAAGATGGTGGTAAAAGTCAAAATCTTATATTATTTATTCGGGGATATGCTATATCTGGTGCTCCAATTATTATTGGGATTAATCAGTTTCCAAAACCTCCAATTATAATTGGTATAACTATAAAGAAAATTATAATAAATGCATGTGCAGTAACAATTACATTATAAATTTGTCTATTATTTAATAGTGTACCTGAAGATGATAATTCTATTCGAATAATTATTCTTAATATTATTCCTAATATTCCGGATCATATCCCAAATATAAAATATAATGTTCCAATGTTTTTATGATTAGTAGAAAATAATCATTTATTCATATATTAAGATGTCTGATATAAAGGTGGTAAATTGTAAATTTACTTAAGAATTAATATAATTCTCTTAATAATAATCTTATAGTTTAATTTAGAACTTTAGTTTGCAAAATTAAGAGTGTAAAATCTAAGATTTATCTGGTATTGATTTTTACAACTTTGAAGGTTATTAGTTTATTTAACTTAAAATCTTAATTAAATATTTTATTTAATATAAATATAGGTAATATTATTAAATTAAATACTAATCTATTACTTTTTTTTAATGTAGTTAATTTTATAAAGTTTTTATTTATTGATAAATAAAATATTATACATGAGTATAAATATGTTATATACACATATAATACTATAGTTGATATGATGATTAGTGTTACTAATAAAATAATTTCTTTTTTATTCAATATAATTTTTATTACTATTATCTTGTTTAAAAATCCTGTTAAAGGGGGTATTCCCCCTAAAGATAATATTGAAATTCAAAGTTCTATTTTATTTATTTTATTTGAATTTACTATTATTTGATTTATATATTTGATTTTATTAGTTTCTATTTCCTTAAATAAAATTGTTATAATTATTGTATAAATACAAATTAATATTATTCATATTTTTATTTCAAATCTAATAAATAATATTATTCTTAAATTAAAAATTGATGAAAAGCATATCATTTTTTTAAATGAATTTTGATTAATTATGAAAATTGGTGCTATAATTATAGATAATAAAATTATCTCTAAATTTTTAATGTTTATTAATCTAAATATTATTATAGGAGGTATTTTTATAATTGTTATTAAAATTAATATTGATTTATATTCTATTCCTTCAATCATAGATACAATTCAATTGTGAAAAGGCACCCCTCCTATTTTTATAATAATAGATAAGGTAATTATAATTTGTAAATTTATGTTTATAAAAATTATGATTATTCTAAATATAATTATTATTGATGTAATTCTTTGAATAATAAAGTATTTTATAATACTTTCTGAGTTTTTTATTTTTTTTGTTATTATAATTGGGATTAAACATAAGTTAGATGTTTCAATTATTATTCAAATTATTAAAATTGAATTTGATGACATGGATAAAATTATTCTTAAATTTAGTGCTGATAAAAATATAATGTTCGTTGAATTAAAAAAAATTAAAAAGAAGGATATTAATTCCTATGTTTAGGGTATGAACCTAAAAGCTTTATTTAGCTTATCTTTTTGTAAAAAGATGTTTGATGCATTTAGTTTTTTGAATACTAAAGTTAAAGTTTAATTCTTTATTTTACAATAAAGGCAAGTTTTGCATTATTTATTCTATCAGAATAACCCTTTTTCAGGCACTTTATT